TAAAAGGAAGATATATTTAATTAATATTAATCCGTAAATTATATCTTTTTATAAGATTTTTCACTCAAAAAATATACATAAAAGTCCTTCTACCTTTCTTTCTTATTGTCATAAAAAGGATAGAACAAAAACAAAAGGTAATGGAAAAGGTAATTGTTCTTGAATCAATAATCCAAATTTTGGATAAATTGATTTCCATTTCCAAGAAAAAAAGAAATCAAAAAAAAAAGACTTTATTTCGACTATCAAAAAATAACTTTCTAATCTTTTGAATAAAAATGCAAAGCAGAATTTTTGTGACTTATCCTCTTTGTCACAAGCATATGTGTTTTACAAATTCTCATAAACCCAAGTTCTTAATTTATCTAAATTAATATCTAGTATCTATCTTCAATATCACGGAACATCTTTTTTTCTTAAGACTTCAATAAAAGATTATTTTGGAACACAAGGAATAATTCATTCTAAATTAAGACATAAGAAACTTAGGAATTCTGGACTAAATCAATGGAAAAACTGGTTAAGAGGTCATTATCAATACGATTTATCTAAGAGTGAGGGGTCTAGATTAAGAGTACAAAAATGGCGAAATCAATGTCGTACAATTCAAAATCAAGATTTGACCAAAGCAGATTCATATGAAAAAGACCAACTAATTCATTATTAAAAACAAAATGATTACGAAGTATATTCATTATCAAATCAAGAAGATAATTTTCAAAAAAACGACTATAGATATAATCTTTTATCTTATCGATCTATTTATTATGAAAATAAGAGGGACCCATATATTTTATTTATGGATCACCATTCGAAACAAATAAGAATCGAAAACTTTATTTTCATTACGTTTTTTTTGATATACTAGACGGAGTATTTTTGGTACCTATCTATGATTTACTAGAAGAGGTTGTCCCTGATTATACTCTAGGAAAAACTAAGATTATGGATATGAAAGAAACTCCGTATAAAAGAAGTACGGACAGAATTCGATTGGGAGATTATCAATTTCTCTTTTTAAAAGGAACTCTATATTCAGGCCTGGATCAACGGAGATATGCCTATCGATATAGAAGAGTATCGAATATTCGAGTTTCACAGAGAGACGGACTATATAAAACCAAGCGCGGATAGCAAATATCGCGATTTGGGCATTTTGGATTTATCTGTTCAAAAAAAACCGATCTTGAGGCCTGGATCAAGGACGATTTCAACAATTTCAACAATAATAAAAATGCTAAGACCGGAACTAATAATTATCAATTAATTGATAGAAAAAGTTTTTTTTATCCTAAGATTTGTCAAGATCAAAACCTCAATTATATTGCGTTTTCGGAATCTAAATCGAAACCGATGGTTTTAAATTCACACAAAGCAAAACACAACTTTTGGTGGGATTGGATGGAAATGAATGAAGATACTCCTATATCGAATCTGGAACCTTGGTTCTTCCCACAATTGGTACTATTTTTTAATGCATATAAACCTAAGTCGTGGTTTATACCAAGCAAATTGCTTTTGTTGACTTTTCCTTTTTATAGAAACAAAAGGGGATCTTATAGAAAAACGAAATATAAAAATCTTAAAAAGAGAAAGAAAGAGGAAGAAAAAACGAAAAAGGAAAAACCACTAGCGGGGGACGCTACGTTTTTTTCCTTCATGCGTAGGTCAAGAAATTCTATAAAGGAAACCGAATACGATAAATATACTCGAAAATTTCTTAGAGAAAGTTTAAATGATGTACCAACCCCCCCAAAATTTGCTGATAAGTACAGGTACAAGATAGGCCGAGAGAACTTGAAAAGGAAAGAGATCCTGCAAGAGTTGTTCTTTTTTCAAAGGCACCCAACTGTTCTCGAGGAATACGTAGGGCTAAGAACTATGTTCGGATATAATACGCTGTTTAAGCTGAAAGATCCACTGGACTTTTTTTCATACGCTATTGAAAGGAAAAAAATCAATGTGAAGGGACTAACGCGACTGCAGAGCGAGGTTATTAAAATCTGGAGTAAGCGGGGGCTGATGTGTGTCGAACCCCTTCGTCTGTCTGTAACAAATAATAGCCAGTTTATTATGTATCAAATCATAGCTAGTTAATTACTTCATAGGAGTAAGCGGCAAACTAATGAAAGATACCAAGAGAAACCATATTATTCCGATGACTCGAATGATTTGTATTATTTGAAGAAGATAATTAAATGCCGTTATCGAAGACAAACTGGGAATCTCTACATCAATCATTATGATTTGCTTATTCCTGAAAATTTTTTATCGTCTAGACGTCGTAGAGAATTGAGAATTCGAAATTGTTTCTATTTAAAAACTGGGCTGGGTATAGTGTGGATAGAAATCTAATATTTAGCAATGAGAGCAAGGGAGAGTGGTCAATATAGAGATCAAGTCCTAAAATGCAAATTTTTTCTTTGGCCTAATTATCGATTCGAAAATTTAGCTTATATGAATCGCTATTGGTTTGATACTAATAATGGCAGTCGGTTCA